GACCTATGAATGGGGATATTCCCGATACTCACAAAGAAAAGGGGAAGTGACTTGGACAAAAAGGGAAGTGACTTGGACAAAAAGAGAAGTGACTTGGACAAAAAGAAACAAAGTGACTTAGACAAATCTTGTTTGTCGATAGCCTCGGACCAATCAATCGAATATTGATTAATACGGAATCGATCGAACACTACTTGAAAACGCTTCTTCTGTTCAGAAACGAAATCTTCCAAATGTTCCTGGAAATTCTTGCTCCCATTGGACCATTTGTATCTATATGCATCAGGATCCCGATTCATGGATCTCTCGGTTCGAGAAATAAGAGGATCAAACCATTTCTTCTGACTCTTTTTCAAATTCGATAAATGTTGGTTGATCGTATATTTCATTACAGTTATATGATTCAGAGTATCATTTCCTATTTGATCCCTTTGAATTCCATATTCGAAGTTGCGATCGGATCTATTCATTAAAAAGAATCGATTCGATACATTTCTTATGTACCCGTAGGTGCTATATTGGATTTGAATCAGATTTCGGATCAATCTATATTGATTGACTGCCTCCATTATGTTGTTGCTAGCAAATACCGCTGTTTTTAGTTTTGGATCTTCCAAATCATTCCCGCAGTGGATCCGGACCGATTTTTTTCTGATCCTTCGATAAAAAGATTCATTCTCTTCATAAAAAAGAGGAGGTAGAACCAATAAAGATTTCTTTTTCGATTCATCTCTGGAGTTGAATACCTCATTCAAGAATTTTTTTTGATCCAACCCGTAGGAATCAATAGAAAAGGCAAATCCCTTATGATACACCAGATCCGGCTCGGTTATTGATAGAGTGAATAGATCTGCCATTTCTTGAAATCTCTCTTCTGATTCAAAATCGTGGTGTAACGTGTATCCCCCTTTGTTCCGGTCATGGAATAGATGAAATAAATCAAAAAATGGATTCTTGTTCAAGAATGAAATCTTATTGGAACTGTCCATATCCGATTCATCCTTCGGAACCATATCACATCCCGGATCTGATGAAATAGGATGAATTGAGACGGTTTTTTGTAAATACGTAATTATCTTGAATATATCAACCATTTCTTTATTTTCCGATCGCCTGGAAGGGACAAAAGAAACATCTTGTTTTTTCTTCCAAAATCTCTGATCTCTAGTGGACCTCTCAGTAGGATTCGAACCCAGATGAAGTTCTGACCATCTGTCAGAGAAAAAAGAACGAATTGATCTTGTAGGATTCCCAAGAAATTCTTCGATTTCTTCCGGAAGCAGATGATTATTCATCTGCTTCTCACGTTCCGTGAATAGCCGGGACATTGAGGAAGATCCAAAAAGGCATTTCGGGAATCGATCTGATTCTATCTCTGTTCGTTCCGTTTGAAGAAAAGAAGGATCCCAAAGAATCGATCTTTCTTTTAGTTGCTGAATCTCTGTTTGATCGATCAATGTGTGATATTCTGAATCCTCATTTCTAATGGAATCATATTGAATATTTGACAATACATTCCGTACCTTGCTAAAAAACCGATCCTTGTTTCCCAACCACACATTGTCTAACCAAATCAAATTCTCTCTCGATACGTTCCTCAAAAAATCCAATTCGTGCTGATTCTTCCCCCAACTAACGAAGAGATCTTGGCGGAATTGCCACATATGAAATTGAGCACAATTTTGCAAAGAAATACCCCACTTGTTTCTCGAGAAGAGATGGGAAACATGCTCAATATCATTTGATTGAATAGTTGCCTCAGCTCCTTGCTGTTTGAAGAAACCCTTCCCTTCAATTGGTCTTTTTTCACGAAAAGCAGACATGAGATAACAAATCAAGTCTTTCCCTAAGATTTCGAATAGCTGTCCCGAATTCAAGTTGATTATGTTTCGCTTCTTCCTCGGAGAAAGACGATCAAACAATTCCCAATCATGGTCCTTGCGGATCGGATCATCCATATAGGATAAAAAAAGAAACTCCAGATATTTGCTATCTTTCTCTTTGAATGAGATCTCAATTCCAGCTACGGTTTCATTAGATATCTTACAACTAAAATCCCTCTTTTTTCCGATCCGGTTCCTCCACCATCGCGAACTCCGCATGATACACTTTTTATTTATTGGGAGAACCCAAGTAATCTCTTGCGGATCCATGAAACAACTCTCAGAAATCTTTTTCCCTTTTGGAAGATACAGGAGCGAAACAATCAACCTATTGATATTGGAAGACCAAAAAGATTCTTCCAATGTCTCATTTCTGGGTCCAATGGAATTCATAGGTATAGGAGGAAGCCCCATCAAATAGAGATTTTTTCTTTCGACCATCTTTCGATTGTTAATACGAGATATAAGGACCGCTACTACAAGCAGTACTACACCTTTGATCGTGAAATATCGATTGCTTGTTGAACCCTGTGAATCACGTGAAAGTAGGATACTCCAAATTCGGGGGTCAAAGAGTTTCATAAAACGTTCTTGGTGGAAAAAAATGTGAGTGAAAG